GACTTACTGATAGGATGCCCTAATGCGTTACAAAACCGCGCCTTAGTCAATGATCCAATCAGATGAATAATTGGAACGGTCGTATCGACCTTCTTCATAGAATTATCTATTAGAAATGAATTTTCTAGCATTTGACTCCGTACCAACAAAGAATTTAGTCGCACACCGGAAAGATAGCCCAGAAAGTTAATAGCGTACTTGCCTAAGTATAAGTGGTTTAGCTGAACCCTTCCTGGTTGAGAAGACGCGTGAAAATGCCATTGCCATAAACCGACAAGGTAATATTTCCATTTATTCATCAGAAGAGGCGTATCCTTTGAAGCCAAAATGGATTTTCCTTGATATCTAACATAATGCATGAAAGGATCCTTGACCAACCCTAAGATGTCCTGAAAATCTTTAGCAAAGACTTCGACAAGATGTTCGACTTTTCCATAGAAATACGTTCGCTCAACGAGGACTCGAAAGGATGTTGATTGTAAATGAGACGATTGGTTACAGAGAAAAAAGAGGATGGATTCATATTCATATACATGAGAATTATATAGAAACAATAACAATCTTGGATTACTTTTTAAAAAAACAGAAATAGAGTTCTTTGGAGTAATAAGACTGTTCGAATTAAAATACTCGTGGAGAAAGAACCGTAATAAATGTAAAGAAGAGGCATCCTTTACCCATTCGCGAAGGGTTTGAACCAAGATTTCGGGACAAATGGGGTAGGGTATTCGTACATCTAACACATAATTTAAATGGGACAATTTATCCTCGAAAAAAGGAAATATTGAATGAATTGATTGGAAATTAGGCGATTTTTCAATTTCTTTCCCTTCTAAAAAAGCCACCAACCGTAGGGAAAATGGAATTTCCACCACAGCAGCAAATACCTCTGATATAATTTGAGAATATAACTTATTGTTGTGCCCAAAAATCGGATTTTGATTCGAATCATTAGCAACAATACTCAAATTAATCCGTTGATACATTCTAGTAATTAACCGTTTCACACTTAGTGAACTAGATTTATTGTCATAAAACCCACCTTCCAATGACATCATCGAGCTATTTAAACCATGATCATGAGCAAGTACATAAATATACTCCCGAAAAAGAAGTGGGTATAGGAAGTCGTGTTGTTGAGATCTATCTAGTTCTAAATATACTTGAAATTCCTCCATTTGAAATTCGATTAAAAACAAAGGTAAGGGATTTAGTGAGCGATCAAACGATACATAGTGCGATACGGTGAAAACAAAGTATTGTAGTAAAAAAAGTGGATACCTTGAAAATGGGTAGACTCATCACCGGATTCTCTATCCTCTCATTTTGAGTTAATTTAATTGGTTTATGTTTGTTATAGTTATAGTATAACTAAGTGGTTAGAAACCCTTTATTTTTTCACTCCAATCGCTCTTTTGATTTTGGAAAAAAAAAAACAACTCTATTTATCAATATACTGCTTCTTCTACACATTCAGTTACAACCCATAATAGGGACCCGCTAATACTTAGGACTCATTAAATAAATCGATAATCCCCTCATGGGAAAACCTTTCCCCGCGTTAGGAACTAATATCTTTTTAACGTTTAATTAGATCGGATAATCATTCAAATTAAGAACCGAAGCTCGTTACTTTTTGTTTCCCTATAATTGGAACCCTCGGGCTCTATCCATTTATTCACTCGACCCAACTCTTAATAATTATATTTATTTTGTTCCGCGCCAAGAATTCAAACTTGGTTTTATAGCGATTGAACAAGAATAAAATATTCTCAAAATTATCCATTGATACGACATGCTGTTTTTTCCATTCATTCCTTTCAGGATCAGTCGCAGTCTTACAAACTCTCCCGAAGATTTGGACGAATTCTTTGCTTCATAGAAATGTGTAAAAGATGCTAGCCGTACTTAAAAGCCGAGTACTCTACCGTTGAGTTAGCAACCCAAATAATTCGAATGGGTAGATAGAATCGGAATAAAAATAAATAAAAAAAAAAATGGAATTTCAAAACGGAATCAAAAAATGAAATTAGCAAGAACTCGAATCAAAAAAATTTCTAATCGATTTTGAACATAAAAAAAAGACAACCAAAACCTATGGAACGGAGATAAATGGGCCCAGTTCTCCATGATCAAATTATATTTGTTCACTACAATATTGTCAATATGACATTGAATATTGAATAGCAAGATTGAGAAAATACTAAAAACATACAATAACAAAAACAAAAAGAGTTAATTGGTTATTTATTAAATTGAATTCAAATCCAAATAACAAATCAAATTATATATTAATAAATAGATATAATAAATATGGAAATTAATAAATAATATCTAAAGAATTAGATAAATAAAAAACTTTAAGAATACTTTTTTAGAGAAAGACTTGAAAAAAAAAAAACCGAAAAGAAATAGGTCTGAATAGAACAAAAGGGGGGATAGTAAAGAAAAAATTATACAAAACTAGATAAAGCGCATCCACACCCTCTTTTTTGTTCTATTCCTTAATAGAATTTCGTTTGATTAAGACTAACTTCTGTAAAAACCCCCGCTTTCTGTGAAATATCATGAACGGTTCCTGTAGGTTGAGCGCCCTTGGCAAGGAAATATAGAATAGCAGGAACATTTAAATGGGTTTGATTATTTATCGGATCATAAAAACCCACTTTCCGAAGATCTCTTCCTTCTCTTCGGGATCGACCATCAATTGCAACGATTCGATAAACGACTCATTGGGATAGATATAGATGAACAGTACCCCCCCTAGAAACGTATAAGAAGTTTTCTCCTCGTACGGCTCGAGAAAAAAAAAATGGTTAGAAGTGACAGTTATGTCTATGTATAGAATTAGAATGTCAAATAGATCTATAAAATAATCAAATCAATTAGAGATTTAAGTTATTCTTTTTTTGTTTCTTTGTCATTTTCAAAAGAAACAAAAAAAGAATTCGTACTCTCATAACTCAAGTTAGATAAGTTTCAACGCCCAGCCGAAAATCCTTAGGCATTTCCTTTTTTGAGCGGTCTCAAGCCCCTTTTTTGTTTGTCTCGTTTCGAATCGAATCTATTTTTGGATTGGATTGAATTGTTGAGACAATTGAAAAATGGTATTTCCTTGTTCCAGGATCCTTTATCTTTGCTTTGAATCATTAGGTTTAGACATTACTTCGGTGATCTTTAACGTTTTTTATTTTAAAAAATGGCAGCAACACACCCCCTTTTGATTTCTTTCTATCAAAGAATCATACGAACAATTGATTCCTACAGGATACACTTTTGGTAGAAAAAGTTTTCCCAATTCCAACAAATTTTCCCCTTGCTTTTGGATTTCAAAATTGCTCGAATCAGATCCTTTCGATTTCTATATCGAAAATTTACTTACGAAGTTTTTTCCAACTTATTGATTGGTATTAACCCTAGATCCTTGCCCCTGAGAAAGGAATAAATACTTTATACTCGAGCTCCATCCTGTACTAGTTCCATTACCCCCCCCAAAAAACTTGAGGATTCTAATAGAACTGAAGAAAAAATGTCGAGCCAAGAGCCCATTCATATAAAATAGAAAACGGTGGATGTAAAAAACAAATCCACAGCGGATCATGTCCTTCAAGTCGCACGTTGCTTTCTACCACATCGTTTCAAACGAAGTTTTACCATAACATTTCTCTAGTTTGGAACCGGTATGTAATTGATTCCAGTATGGAATCATGAATAGTCATTGCTTCGGTCGATACACAGACTTTTTTCCTTGTATATGAAGGGAATATTTAGGTTGTTAGTCGTTCATCCGGAATCCTGAAATGAAAGAGAAAATCAGAATTACAAAAATGGGCGATTTCTGTATCTATCAGATTAGACTGAACAATTTTCGTTGGAAGTAATTATGTATATTGTATGTTAAATATTTAATTTAACAGGAAGATAAGGGCTCACAAATCTTAAAAAGCAAAAGGACGTTATCTCTGAAATAGAAGGATAGCAATCCATGCATATAAGCCTTTCCTCAAATTATGTGTCGTTTCTTTGGCTTGGGCTTCAGATTCAATAATCTTTCCCCAAATTCAAAATAAAATAAATAAAATAGAAAATAAAGTAAATAGTAGAAAATTCAAGTAAATAGACTATATGAATAACCCCCGTCTCAATTGTTATTCCAGAGATTTACAATTATTCATTAAAAAAAGACCAAGACCGCAAAATTTGGGTTAGAATCAAAGAGCCTCCATTCCATATAGAGCGGGATTATTGGTTAATGAAATTTGGACCGACACCGATATTCAAATCGGTATCTTTCATTGCTCACTAACTCTTACCTACTCCCACCCCGAATTCTTTCTGTGGGAATCCTAAATAAATAAAAAAAAAAAAAAGATCCCATTTTACGGAATGCTAGACTATTTTGTATAGATACAAAGACAAAAGGGCCCAGATTAAGTCATTGTTTCCTTTCTAATTTGTTGTTTTTTATTTTAATCTAACCTAGTCTTACTTAAGAGACTTAATCCCGAATTCAATCAGTACCAGGAATACCCTCTTGTTTAGAATTCCGAAATGAAAAGAGAATAATTGGGATTCTAAAAAGATAGGAATGGGGAGGCTTTCCCATTTCGATTTAGAACGGATCTTTGAAAATTCAATTCGAGGGGGGGGCGTCAGACTTTTCTACGAAACTCGCTTAAATATGAAAGTGAATGAAAGAGGAAGAGGGGGGCATACGCAAAAACGCCCATCCAACGTTTTTGGATTCAAACTCTTGTGATCGATGTTCCCCGCTTGCGGGGACCACAAATGCATTCAGTTCCATTTTCGTATTATTTGAATTCGATTCAATTTGTGAAAAAAGATCCGGTTGAGAAAATAATTTTTTTTTATTCGAAAAAAAAAAAAAAAAAAAAGACGTACACGTATATTTTATCAATATATACTTAAGAGGGTTGCGCAAACGGGAATTGAAAATTTTTATTCTGCCCGGTCTGGGACGGAAGGATTCGAACCTCCGAATACCGGGACCAAAACCCGTTGCCTTACCACTTGGCGACGCCCCATTTCAATTTCGATTTGGTACTAATAAAGAGTACCAGTGGTATTGGCTGTTCGTCAATTCCAGTCCAAAGCCCCAAAATTCGATTCTGATTTTAGTGTTAGGATTTTGACACATGTAGGTGTAAAATACAACTTAATTTATTGATCATTACATAGAATTCAATTAAGATATTGTATGAAAGTATGATTTCTTCAATTCTCACACGAGAATAGAAGGATTTTTGTTTTGATTGGGTCGGTTCCAAGAAGTTTTTTTTGTCTACCTTACTTTCTTTTCTTCATTTTTATCTTATATCAATAAGATATTAATAACTCAATCAAAATAAAATTATCTCCAAGAACAAAATGTTTGTTATGCTTAATATCTTTAGTTTAATGTATATCTGTCTTAATTCTGCCCTTTATTCGAGTAGTTTTTTATTCGCTAAATTACCCGAGGCCTACGCTTTTTTGAATCCAATTGTAGATGTTATGCCAGTAATACCTGTTCTATTTTTTCTCTTAGCCTTTGTTTGGCAAGCTGCTGTAAGTTTTCGATAAGATCTTTAATATTGTGCTAGAAAAATTCATGATTTATTCTAGTTCGAAAAAAAAAATTCTAACAATTAATAAATAAGAGCAGATGAGTCTTACAATATGAACGAACCCCCGCCTCAATTCAAACAATGAAATTCTTGGGGAACCGCGATCCATTTTGATCCCCCATTTGCTATTTGCAATTTGTTGATTATGACCCTTTTTCACTGAAACCATCTTATATTAGAGCCAACCAAAATGTAGAATTCTAATTGTGTGAATTTAATTTATGAAAACGATTTTCTATTTAGAGAATCAAATTCTAAAAAGAACTTCATTTCTTGATGTCAAAATTGGATATGTAGTATAAAAATAGAGAATCTATTCTCTTTTTCCTTTTCCCCAAAAACCTGATTTGGAGATTGTGTAATGCTTACTCTCAAACTCTTTGTTTACACCGTAGTGATATTCTTTGTTTCGCTCTTCATCTTCGGATTCCTGTCTAATGATCCAGGGCGTAATCCCGGACGCGAAGAATAAAAAAGGAAGGAGTTGCTTACTTTATTCGTATAAACGTTCTTAGGATTTTTTGATTCCCAGTTACTATTAAAAATAAAGTAAAAGTGTTCGCTAAAGGTAAATTTGAAAAATACCAAGCCATCGCCCGAAACGGAAAGAGAGGGATTCGAACCCTCGGTACGAATAACTCGTACACCGGATTAGCAATCCGACGCTTTAATCCACTCAGCCATCTCTCCTAATTGAAAATAAAAAATAAAAAATAAAAAATAAAATTACTATGTTACATTACACAAAAAATAATGCTTGAAAAAGCCCGTCTTTACTTGATTTTCTATCTTTACTTTCTATATTCTCTTCTAGAGAATATAGAAGAGAATATAGAAAGTAAATTGATTATATAGCTCATAGAAAATATAGCTTATAGAATTTCTTTTTTTTATTGTCTTTTGTATTCTATTATATAAATAGATATAACTTTTATCAGCAATTCCATTTCTATCATTTTTAGAAAATTAAAATAAAGAAAGTATTCGAAAGAGATAAAATAGAAAAAAATAAAGAAAAGAATATCTCTTTAATTTCGTTCAACGGGGCCTTTTTTATTTCCACTTCCACGGCCTGGCCTGGTCAGTACCCAGCCGGGCCTTTTTTTGTTCTAATGACCCATACCGCTGAACCGTAGAAAGGGTGCGAACCATACCATAAAAAAACGATTTATTTGAATTTGATTTGAAAACCACAAAATGAAATACTTGTTATTGTATTCAAAGGAACAATAAAAAGAAGGACTATTTCCATTCTTTTGATTGAATCAAGAATAAAAATTTGTATTTGGTGTGTGGATAAAAGTTATTTTGTCGAGCCATATCTGTCAAAATTCGTCCAACAAAAGAAATTGTTTTGAATTATTAAATTTAGTTATTTAAACGAAATAACTCCTCCTTTACGAGGACTCCTGACAAAGACGTCAACGTTCTAATTTCGAATTTTCATTTCATGATTATTTTAAATTTATGTCCTATCTTGATTACATCTGATTCTCTTGTTCGACAAAGGGCCCTTTTTATACAATAATCGCATTGTAGCGGGTATAGTTTAGTGGTAAAAGTGTGATTCGTTCAATTAATCCCCTTAATAGTTAAGGGGTCCTTCAATTTAATTGATATTTCAATCAAAAACTTTATTTCTTAAAAGGATTAAATTTGAATCCTTTCACTCTCAAATTTAAATAAAAGATTCGGAGAAAAATATCCGTTCTCGTGATTTGTATCCAAGAGTCAATTCGAAATTGACAATTTGGATTATGAAATTGCGAAACATAATTTTTTTTTTTTTTTTTTTTTGAATTGGATCAATACTTCCAATTTTTTAAGTATAAGTAAAGGATCCATGGATAAAGATAGAAAAGTCTAGTTCGAA